ACAAGTAATTAACGAACTCTGGTCTAAAAGGAAAAACTAATAGAAAAAAGCAAAAGGCTTTTCATAATTTTTTTGATTATACATAATTATATAATTTTATATAATTGCCAACAAAAATTTGGTTCTTTTTACAAACTTTATGTTGATAAATCCGCGGATCTAGAAATTCATTTCGGACAATTGAACCTTCTCAAACTGTTTCTTTTTAAGAACCAAAAATATTTGTGCCAAAATAACAGATGCCAAGAAGAACAAAAGGCCTTGGACACGTAATGGATCTTGAAGTACGATTTCCGCATCCCCCTGACCAAATCCACCCACATTAGGATTACTCGTTAATGGTTGATCAAGTTTGATAGATTCGCCCTCTGAAACAAGAAGTTCCGGTCCTGGGGGGATAATATCAACCACTTGACGTCCATCCGATGTATCCACTATGTTTATTTCGTATCCTCCTTTTTCTTTTCGTATAATTTTGCTTACTATACCCGCTGCTGTAGCATTATAAACATTATTGTTACTTTTGCTACCGTCGGGATAAATCTGACCCCTTCCCCTGTTCCCGCCTACGTATATGGGATATTTTAAGAAGTGAACATCTTTCTTAGTAGCGGGGTCTGGGGAAAGAATAGGAAAGGTGACTTCGCTATATTTCTGACCAGGAACAGGACCTATCACAAGAATATTTTTTTTATTAGGGCGATAGTTCTGAAAAGACAGATTGCCTATCTTTTCTTTAATCTCGGGCGAAATACGATCGGGGGGGGCTAATTCAAACCCCTCAGGTAAAATAAGAACAGCCCCTACATTCAAAGCTCCCTTTTTTCCATTAGCAAGAACTTGTTTCAGTTGCATATCATAAGGAATTCGAACAACTGCTTCAAATACAGTATCAGGAAGGACCGCTTGCGGAACCTCGATATCCACGGGTTTATTAGCTAAATGGCAATTGGCACATACAATACGGCCAGTCGCTTCTCGTGGATTTTCATAACCCTGCTGTGCAAAAACGGGATATGCATTTGAAATAGGTGCCCTAGCTATTATATATATTATGAGCGATATGGAAATGTATCGAGTAATCTCTTCCTTTATCCAAGAAAAAAGGGTATTTATAGTTTGCATGGTTCAATCATTGGTATCGAAAATTTATACAATAAAATTAGGTAGGTTCCTAGTCTAGTATAGTTCCCTATCTATGATTCTGCTATTTACTAAAAAAAGGTTAATGGAATATAGGAGGAATCCCTTGTATGAGTAGAAAGAATAAGTACAATTTTTAATGTTTTGCTTATGTACAAAGTAACAACCATTAGAATTTGATCAGTGAATCATTTTTCAGTCATTCATTGAATGAAAAATCACTACAAGTGAGGGAGATACACGATTTAAATAACGGAAGATCCAATATTTAAAAATTGTATCTAGAATGACCGGAAAAGTGGAAACAAGACCGGATATAATTTGATCGTTATGAGCTAATCCAAAATCTTTGTAGATAGAGCCAATCATTAGTTCCCAACCGTGGGGCGAATGGAATCCTATACATAAATCAGTTAATAAAAGAATTGAAAAAGCTTTTATTGTGCCGCTTAAGTTATATAGGAATTCTTGAACCCAAGAGTTAAGAATAACAAGTTCGTCATTACCTAGAATAGAATAACCACTTAGAATAACGAAACAGATTATATTTGTCGAAAAGTTCAAAATCGTATGGATACAATCTGCATTGTGTATCTTGATCAATTGGATCGTTTCTTTGTAGATTCCGATACGAAGCTTTTCTAGATGTGTTTCCGGGTATTCCTTTATCATTTCGTCCAGGAGGAAGAGTTCCTCTAATTCTATTAATTTTTTTATAATACTCTTTTCTTGAATATCATTCAAGAAAATTTCGGATTGCCTAGTATCGCACCAATTAGTAACCCAAGATTCCAGACTTTTAGTAAATGAGAGAGAGATACACCAGGGCAAAAATACTATAGATGCAAAATAGAGAAGGGGAATGGATGCTTTCTTTTTTGCCATTTTTTCGTCTTTGAATTTTTAATAAACTCACCTCATTCGTCGACTCCATATGATATTAACTAATATTCATATCAAGGATAGGTTCTATTACAAGTCATCGAGCCCATGAATCTATTCCCTGCTTTTTTTGTGTGTATGATTCAGTGGTTAGTACTTGAATTTAGAAATAATACAGAAATGGAATAAGAAAGAGTCCACTTCAAATTCGCACTTCCAATTCGACTAAAGATATTGTTTTCAAATATATCATTTGCTAAAATTCGAAGAAAGTGCCTCCTTTCGATAAATAAATGCACAAAAGCGCCCCTTCAAGTAATGAATATTATTCGGATTTTGAAAGGAAAGAACTCTCTTTCTATCAAAATATAAAATTTTTTGAAAAAAAAAAAGCATTCACTATTTTCAGTTCATTTTTCAAAATACTTCAATTGGTACACGCAAGAAATAAGCCAATTCAGCAGCTTTTTGCTCAATTTCTCGTGGAGTCAAATTCTCATCAGTACGAGTCAAGGGAATAGCCCCATGGCCTCTGATTTCCATATAAAGGACACGACGAGCATAAATACCCTCTTTAACTTCTATTCTGATGGACTGGATGTCTTTCATAAGGAATTGAAGTAAGATGCGACGATTTTTTCCAGGAAATCCCCAACGAAAAATACACACTATTCCTTCTTTTCTATCGAATCGATCATAACCACTACCTACATTCCACGAAATTGTGCACCACAAATAGGAGCTAATAAAGAGACCCGCAATCCCGTAGAAAGACATCACGATCCCCTGTGGAAAAAAAATGATTTGTGGAGACGGAAATAAAGATATAAAATTCCTACCAAGATAACTGGAAATTCCAACAAATAAAAACCCTAATGAACCTAAAAAAAGGATAAAGGCCCAGCAGAAATTACCTGTTTTTCGAGACCCCGCTATAAGTTCTATCCATATATGTTCTGATCGCCAATTCATACTAGATCTAGTTGCATTTTATTGAAATTGAGAGAATAACCCAAATAAATTAATTTGACTTTTTTTGTGTGTTTCCGAAGTAACTCTCATCAACTAGCACTATTCCGATGTGAACTTTTCGGAGTAATTCATCGAATTGCTTAGATCTAAAATAATAACATCCACTTCGTATGATTCCCTATAGATATCTACATATGGATACATTAACTTTACATTTCAGACATTCGCCCCGATCCCGATTTTTTTCAAATAGCTATAATTCATTTACGCATATATCATGTTTGCGCATGCATAATAGCTTATGCTCGGGGGAAACCACATCAAATATTTTATTCTAATAAAAAGATATCTGTGTTATGGTCTAAGTCTAAGTCTTGAAAAAAAAAAAATAGATGAGATTTGGCCCCATCATATCTATATCTAAAAAATCTTGTTTTTTTGAACATGAAGAAATAAAGAAGCCATCGCAATTGCCGGAAATACTAGGCCCACTAAAGGCACCAAAATAGAGGGTAAGGTATTGAGAGTTGTCATAAAATGGATACCTGGATTTAATATTTGTACCTGTTATTGTTATAAAGGTCTCGTATAATCATTATAATTTATATATAATTATACTAAGTATGGCTAAACTAAGTGAGTATATGTGAGTACATAATATATATAAAGTAATATAAATATAATAATATTTAATAGAATAAGAATAAAAAATATATAAATAAAAATATAAAAAAAAAAGAGAAAAATTTAGAAATATAATTTGAAATTTTATAAATATAATAAAACAAGGAATGTAGAACTAACTAAATAGAATTTTTCACCTTTCTACATTAAATATATATTATATATTCTACATTAAATATTATATATATATGTACGAGAATCTCCTTTTTTATTATCTTGTTTTTGTCTAAAAATTTAATAAACTTGAATAAAATATAAAATAAAGAAAGAGTTTTTTACAAATTCCCGAAAAATTTGTTATAATTCGATCCGATAATAGGGATTATTAGTAAAACTGGGGATTCTCAAAAAATATAGAATCTTGCTTCTTTCTATACTTTTCAATTTTCTATATGTGAATTATATACACATAAGAAGGGAACGTGAAATTCTCGTTTTATTCGCCTTGCCTAATTTTCATTTCGCGGAAGAAAGAATTCTCTCTTTTTTTGTTTGATAGAGGTTTCCTTATTAGTAATCAGGAATATCGGTAAAAAAAAATTATTCGCATAATTCTTTTTACAATTAAATCTTATGTTACCAAATGTTATCAAAGTAAAAAGAAAATCCGAAGAATTGATTTTTACTTTGATTTCTATAAACTAAATAACTACTTGTTCTACACACAAAAAAAAGAATTTCTATTTTTTTCTTTTTTTTATTAAGCATCTACTTGATTGAATTTTGATTCAGAGGAAAGAAAGCATGGAGCTGAAATAACTCATTCAGAACGCCTTTTAAAAGATTACGCGGTACGATTGGATCGAATAGGCCCTTATGGAATAAATATTCAGCCGCTTGTGAGCCCTCAGGTACTGTTTTATTCAATGTTTGTTCAATTACTCTTTTACCCGCAAATGCAATGTAGGCATTGGGTTCAGCAATAATGATATCCCCCAACATACCAAAACTAGCTGTTACCCCACCAGTAGTAGGAGATGTAAGGATTGATACATAAAATAACTTTTTATTTACTTGATAATCATATAAAGCGGAAGATATTTTAGCCATTTGCATCAAGCTCAAACTTCCTTCTTGCATGCGTGCTCCTCCAGAAGCACACACTAAAATAAGAGGTAAAAATTGATTGGTAGCATATTCGATCAAACGGGTGATTTTCTCGCCAACTACCGATCCCATACTACCCCCCATAAACTGAAAATCCATAATCCCAATTGCTACGGGAATACCTTTTAGTCGACCTGTGCCTGTTTGAACAGCCTCAGTTAATCCTGTCTTTCTTTGATAAGAATCAATACGATCTTTGTAAGGTTCCTCTT